GATCGGTGCGTAAGATGATAGTGACGCACTAGGTTTGATCTCGCTACCTACTATGTATACTGTTATAGCTCTTCTTCTACCTCTATCTACTGAGGATATTGGAGCACTAACCCGCAACTTTCATCTACGCTAACAGCTCTCTTCTCTTAATCCGCCTTCGATTATTCATTAGCGCTCCGGGTCCTCCTGCTACTCAAACAGCTTTCTTTAGGAAATGCCGACATCTACTACTAATGTAATGGCTTGACATTCCAGAACAGGAAGTAATTTGAATGCCCGAAGTCTGCATCTTCTATTACATCGCCGAAAGAGTGAAAAGTCCCTTCTTGCCTGATGAGTTCTTCTTTCTTTTCTTGCTCCTCACAGTCAAGATCCCGCAAATTCTGACTGACTTGAAATTAATAGTCGTTTTATCTGATGATATGAGATGACGAGCGTCAGACAGAGAAAGATCAAAAAGTCTAGTCAAGAAGCTTAACGGTGAAGATGGAGAATGAATTGAATCTTTCACCCACCTCAGTCCAACTAGCACTCTTGTGCCTCATCGATCTGCCTTCTCACTCCAGGAGAGCCATTTCGCCATTCAAAAAGAACTGTACACGCGCGTATGGATCATCCATCAGAATCAATCAGTCTTTCAGAGTAGTCATCAAGCAAGCTATAGAAGTACGTGTGAGGAAAGAGAAAGAAGTGAGTTGAGTGACTTGTGACCATCCTTATAATTTCGAATTGCATAAAAGGAGTCAGTCACTGACGCCGCTCCCAGAATCTTAGGTTGCTTTCTTTTCGTTTTAGGTAAAATAACCAAGGTTGCAAAAAGCTATGGGGGGCCCTCATAAATCCACCACTTATCAGACTGCGAATGCTAACAGTATCGAAGCGCACCAAGAGATTCCCGGTCGAACAAATTTCGTATAGAAAAAAAAGATGTGTTTTGTCGAGTTTGCTTCGTCCTCTTTTTTTTTTCTTATTTTCCTTCCTTTAGGCGCTTGCTCTCAAAAAAAAGGGAAAGGGTCAAATAAAAAGCTACCTTTTATCAAGGCTAATTCCAACGGACTTCGCCCAGATCTTCATTCAATGGGACGACGTCAGTGCATCTTTCTGGATGATGAACGCCTGTCTCGCTCATAGATAGAGGAAGAGTACGCGCGCTAGCGCGCTACGGCTTACGAAGTTGATCGGGTCAGATAGCCCTTCGGGCAACCAACCGCACAAAAAATTCCGATCAACAACTTGGAGGGATGGCTGAGTGGCTTAAGGCATTGGTTTGCTAAATCGACATACAAGAAGATTGTATCATGGGTTCGAATCCCATTTCCTCCGGCGCGGAAGTGAAACGGGCGGGCGAAATGAGAAGAGCACTACTTAGTGACTAGGAGCGGGGAGCCCATTGCGCGTTTTTTTGTTTGACCGGCCTATCTTCATAAGTAAGCTCCCTATGGCCGTCCAGTCCCTGGGCGGCTCTCGGTTCTTGAGCATGTTGGGAGATTAGTCGTCAATTGAAAGAGCTGCTCTAAAGCTTGACGAAGAAGTTTTCCCTATTAATTAGATTAGTAAAGGGCTTTTCCCTTACTAGTCAAGTGGTAAGGTAGGGCGCTCTTCGATGAAGAAAAGAAAAGAAGAGACTTTTGGAAAAGTGGTTCAGCTCAGCTGGTTAGAGCAAAGGACTGTAAATCCTTGTGTCAGTGGTTCGAATCCACAACCACTTCTATTCTCGGAGCTGAGGTATATGAAGAATGGCCTTTTGGTCCCTTTCGTCCAGTGGTTAGGACATCGTCTTTTCATGTCGAAGACACGGGTTCGATTCCCGTAAGGGATAGGTACTCATTCTCGGCCGCTTTCAGTTAGTGTTCATTGCTGAGGGATCCCGAGATCTCGAAGCAGATGACCAAGTGAGCTCCGCAGCCGTTAGTGCAAGGGCTCGATATTCCGTTTCCGTAGAAGAACGAGACACTGTGGGCTGGCGTTTTGCGGACCAGGAGATAATATTGCATCCGAGAAACGTACAGAATCCAGTTGTAGACCTCCTCGTGGATGTACATCCTGCCCAGTCACTATCACAGAAGGCCTGAACATTGAGCTTGCTGTTTTTGTGAATATACAGCCCATGAAAGATGGTGCCTTTAACATAGCGAAGGACACGCTTCAGGAGATCAAAATCAGCGAGTGTAGGCTCATGCATTCGCTGACAGACAATGTTCACGGCATAACTTATGTCTGGTCGAGTGAGAGTTAAGTATTGGAGAGCACCTACAATGCTGCGAAAGTCTGAAGGATCCGGATACTTAGCAGTGGAAACAGAGGAGTTGAGCTTAAGGGGCAGAGGAGTAGACATAGGTTTGCAATCTAACATCCCTGCATTGTTCAGAATCTGTTCAGCATACTTGGTTTGGGATAGAAACAGACCCGAAGGATGAGTTTTGATCTGAATTCCCAGAAAATAGTGGACTGGTCCAAGGTCTTTCATTGAGAAGGTGGAGCTGAGCTGAAAGATCAACATATTGAGCAGAGTGTTGGAACTGCCCGTGAGAAGAATATCATCCACGTAGAGAAGCAGATACATGACATCAGAATTGTTGTGATACGTGAACAGAGAAGGATCAGCTGAGCTGCAGACAAACCCAAACTCCAGAAGAAAATCGAAAATCGCTAAACTTGTCGAACCAAGCACGAGGCGCCTGTTTCAATCCGTAGAGAGCCTTTTTCAACAGACACACATGGGATGGATGAATAGGATTCGTAAAACCAGGAGGTTGATGCATATAAACTGTTTCTTGAAGATACCCATGGAGAAATTCATTTTGAACATCCAATTGATTGATTGGCCAACCTCTAACTGTTGTGCAACATTCAAGATAGTACGAATAGTGGCTGTCCTCACAACCGGACTGTAGGTCTCAACAAAGTCAATACCTTCTTCTTGATGAAACCCTTTAGCAACCAAGCGAGCCTTTAGGCGATCACGAGTACCATCAGAATGTAATTTGGTTTTGAAGACCCATTTACAACCAAGAATATTCTGATTAACTGGAGGTGGAACAAGTATCCAAGTCTTGTTCCGAGAGAGAGCATCAAGTTCTTCCTGCATTGCTTGACACCATCCTGGATCCTTAAGGGCAGAAATAACAGATTTTGGTTCTTTTTTAATAGTGGTAGTAATAGTGAGACTATACTTGGGATTTAGTTTGTTTATGCCAGCCTTTGATCTGGTAAGCATGGGGTGAGAGGAGTGGTTTTGAGGTAGTGGAAGAACTGTAGATGAAGAAAGCGTATTTGAGAGGGAAGTAGAAGAACATGGAGAGGAAGGTGGGTCTGGTTCTCTGTTTAGTAAAGAAGAAGGTGGGTTAGGGGAAGGTGGATTAGGTCAGTTGGTTAGGGATGTGAGGAAAGGAAGGGAAGGTTGGGCCAGGCAAGCTAGGGAAGTTGAGAAGGTTGGGCTAGGGAAGTTGGGAGTTGGTGTTTCCCTTGTTCCCAGTTGCTAGTGCCTGTGTAGCTAGTTCCCTTGTTCCCTTGTTCCCTGTAGCTAGTCCCCTGTTGTTAGGAATGGGACTAAAGAGCTCTAACAGAAGAGCGGCAAGAGCTTCTCTGAAAAGACCTGTTCTCTTATCGCTTTGAACATTCTCCTGGGTTCCTAGCCCAAAGAAAAAGACAAGGCTGAGTTGCCCCTTCTACCATCTGAGGTGGAATACGGATCAAGATTTGCTGAGTTTGTTCTATGGAATAGGCCAGGCCCTCTCACTCTATCTCATGTCGGAGAAGATTATGTATGAATTTGAATACCCACGAACGTCTAAGAGGTCAGCTACTTAGTTGATTTTATTTAAGGTATCTCTTGATCGAAGGGTTCAAGCCGCTAAAGCGGAAAGATATATCTCTTCGCCTGAAGCGTTGTGGATTTAGGCGTGTCACGCCAACCTTCTGTAAGTTCCTGGATAATCGTTCCCGGATAATGCCTGCCGCAGGGACTAACCCTATCTTCGCGCATACTTCCTTGTTTGTCTGGGAGTTGAATCAGAAGCATCGAATGAAAGCTTCTTTACAGGACCTCTTCTATTTCCCTCCATTCTTCTTCCTAGTGACCTAGGAGTTGGGTTCGTGACATTTTTTCTTTCTGCTATTCAAGTAGCCCGGTCTGGTAAGTAAGGACTTTGCTCTCAGTAGAAGTCAAAAAGCCTTCAACAAGACCATCCGCTATTGAATCAGCTGCTATAGACTTAGCTAAAGAATGTCTTGCACGAGATTCAATGTTATGTGCTTGATTGCGATCACATTTTTCTCGTAGTTGATGAGCTGCCAACCTCCGGAATTGAGGGTTGTAGGTAGAGTTTCCTGCGTTCAACTTGGAGTTGGAAGAGTTGGATTTGGAGTTTATAAAAGCTGTTATTAGTTCCGACTCCCCGGTCTAGGCCTGGTACTTGTTAGTTCTAAGGTATCAGTGTCGCTACTTTCTGTAAAAAATTTCCTGCGAAGGGAAGCGGGAAAGACAAGGTTTCGAATCTTGGTCTAAGAACTTACACTACACTACGGAGGCACGGGCCAAGAGATCATAACAGTCAAATCCTCAACCTCACAAGCAGACAAGCTGGTGGATCATCTGATCTTGAAATAGGTCATCCCAGCTATCCCGATCTTTTCTCTCTTTATTTCGTCAGGTATCTGAATCATACGATTCCTCGGATGTAGCTTTTCACATTGGACCAAAACAAGGCCCGGAAACCCCGCTAGCTTTGTTGATAGAAAGTTAGCTTACCGTGCTTGACTAGTAGGGCTAATGAACGACCCTTAACTATGGAATGTTACGCCTTTCCTCGGTTACTCACAACGTAATCAACTCCATTGGTTATTTTCCCCGGGGGAACACCTATAGCCCCAATAGACTGATTTAGTAGGTATGATGTATTACTAGGAGTCTCTAAGTTCCTGCTTTGGTTGTCCCTGTCCGGGCTAAGCGGAGTTTAGCTTTGGCCGTTAATAAGAGCTTCCCTCCATTCCTTCAGTCA